ATCTTTTCTACTAGGTAATCCATTATCCTTATGCATGAAGATAATAAATTCGGTCGTTGTGGTCGGGCTCTATTATGGATTTCTGACCACATTCTCCATAGGGCCCTCTTATCTATTCCTTCTCCGAGCTCGGGTTATGGAAGAAGGAACCGAGAAGGAGATATCAGCAACAACTGGTTTTATTGCGGGACAGCTCATGATGTTCATATCGATCTATTATGCGCCTCTGCATCTAGCATTGGGTAGACCTCATACAATAACTGTCCTAGTTCTACCGTATCTTTTGTTTCATTTCTTCTGGAACAATCACAAAAACTTTTTTTATTATGGATCTACTACCAGAAATTCAATGCGTAATCTCAGCATTCAATGTGTATTCCTGAATAATCTAATTTTTCAATTATTCAACCATTTCATTTTACCAAGTTCCACGTTAGCTAGATTAGTCAACATTTATATGTTTCGATGCAACAACAAGATTTTATTTTTAACAAGTAGTTTTGCTGGTTGGTTAATTGGTCACATTTTTTTCATGAAATGGGTTGGATTGGTATTATTCTGGATACGGCAAAATCATTCTATTCGATCTAATAAGTATCTTGTGTCAGAATTTCGAAATTCTATGGCTCGAATCTTTAGTATTCTCTTATTTATCACCTCTGTCTACTATTTAGGAAGAATGCCGTCACCTACAGTCACTAAGAAACTGAAAGAGAAAGAAACTTCAGAAACGGAAGAGGGGGAAGAAAGAAAGGAAGAAAGCGATGTGGAAACAACTTCCGAAACGAAGGAGACTAAACAGGAACAAGAGGGATCCAACGAAGAAAACCCTTCCCTTTGCTCGGAAGAAAAGGAGGATCTGGACAAAATAGATGAAACGGAAGAGACCCGAGTGAATGGAAAGGAAAAAACAAAGGATGAATTTCACTTTCAAGAGGCACGCTATCAAGATAGCCCAGTTCATGAAGATTATGATCTGGATACCCATCAAGAGAATTTGGAATTGGGAAGACTGAAAGAAAAGAAAAATAAAAGTTATTATTGGTTTTGGGTTGAAAAAACTTTTGTCACTTTTTTTTTCGATTATAAACGATGGAATCGTCCATTACGATATATAGAAAATGATCAATTAGAAAATGCTTTACGCAATGAAATGTCACAATTTTTTTTTTATACATGTACAAGTGATGGGAAACAAAAAATATCCTTTATGTATCCTCCTAGTTTATCGACATTTTCAGAAATGCTAGAACGAAGAATTTCTTTGTACATAAGAGAAAAAATATATGACGAAAATCTTTCTAATTCTTGGATTTATACCAATGAAAAAAAAAAGTTAAATTTGAATAATGAATTGATAAATCGAATAAAAATTATAGAAAAAAATGAGGGATCTCCTAGTCTGGATAGGCTTGAAAAAAGAACCATATTATGCGATGATGAGAATAAAAAAAAATGCTTGCCAAAAGCATATGATCCTTTTTTCAACGGACCTTGTCGAGGAACACGAAAAAAACTCTATTCACATGCAATCATGAATCATTTAATTACTTATACAAATACAGAAGATTTAGTAGAAATTTTTTGGATAAATAAGATTCATGATCTACTTCTTAATGATTCCTTAGGAATTTACCGTCAATCATTTTTAAAAAAAACGGAAAAGTCCTTCATCTCAATTGATGAATTATCTTCTGAGTGCGGACACATTTTGAATTTTGAAAAATGTCCTTTATTGACAGAAGCAAAAATAATTGATTCAGAAAGTCAAGCAAAATCTTTGCAATTTGTATTCGATGTAATTACAAAAGATCAAAAAACAAAGAAAAAGAAAGATATTGGAATTAAAATAGAAGAAGTCAGTAAAAAGGTGTCTAGATGGTCATACAAATTAACCGAGGATTTGTTGGAAGAAGAGGAAAAAGAAAATGAAGAAGAATTAGAAGAAGAAGAGCATGAGATTCATTCAAGAAGAGCCAAACGTGTTGTAATTTATAACGATAATGATCAAAATACCAATTCTATTTCTAGTACTAAGAATGCTAGTAACAATGAGCAAAATGATAATAAAACGGAAGAGGAAGAGGAAGAGGAAGAGGTAGCTCTGATACGTTACTCCCAACAATCGTGTTTTCGTCGCAATCTAATCAAAGGATCCATGCGCGCTCAAAGACGTAAAACAGTTATTTGGGACCTCTTTCAAGTAAATGCGCATTCCCCACTTTTTTTGGACCGTATAGACAAAACATCTTTTTTTTATTCTTTTCATATTAATGAAATGAAGAATCTTATTTTGAGGAATTGGATGGGTAGAGAACGAGAATCTGAATTTAAAATTTTAGATTCCCATTTTGAAAATGAAGAGACAAAAGAAGAAAAGGATAAAAAAGAACGTATAGAAATATCAGAAGCTTGGGATACCTTTGTATTTATTCAAGCAATAAGAGGTTTAATGTTAGTAATCCAATCTTTTTTTAGAAAATACATTATATTGCCTTCATTTATAATAGCTAAAAATATTTTACGTATATTATTATTTCAATTCCCCGAGTGGTACGAGGATTTGAAGGAATGGAATAGAGAAATGCATATTAAATGCACCTATAATGGTGTTCAATTATCAGAAACAGAATTTCCCCAAGATTGGTTAACAGACGGCATTCAGATAAAGATTCTATATCCTTTCTGTCTAAAACCTTGGCGAAAAGCTAAGGTACGATCTCATCATAGAGATCGAGGAGATTCAAAATATAAAAACAAAAATTTTTGTTTTTTAACAGTCTGGGGAATGGAAGCAGAACTTCCCTTTGGTTCTCCCCGAAAACGACCTTCTTTTTTTGAACCTATTTATAAAGAACTCAAAAAAAGAAATAGAAGGGTAAAAAATAAGATTTTACAAGTTATAAACTTTTTGAAGGAAAGAATAAAATCCTTTATATTTAGAAAAGTTAGAAAAGAAAAAACAAAATGGGTCACTAAAATATTTATAGTTATCAAACTCATAATGAAAAAATTGGAAAAAATCAATCCAATTTTTTCATTTGAGTTGAGGAAAGAAAAAGTATATGAAATGAAGGAAAACGAAAAAGATTTACAAAAAAATAAAAAGATTCTTCGCGAATCATCTGTTCGAATTCGACCAAAAAATTGGTTAAATTATTCACTAATAGAAAGAAGAATGAAAGATCTTTCTGATAAGACAATAAAAATCAGGAATCAAATAGAACGAAACGAAAAAGAAAAAAAAAAAGATATAGTTCTAATTTATGATAATAAAAGGCCGGAATCTTTGAAAATCTTAAAAAGGAAAAATATCCGATTAATGCGTAAATCGCACTACTTTATAAAATCATTCATTGAAAAAATATACATAGATATTTTACTATGTACCATTAGCATTCCTAAGATCAATGCACAACTTTTCTTTAAATCAAAAAAAAATATCTTTAATAAATCCATTTACAACAATAAAAGAAATAAAGAACAAGAAGGAATTGATGAAACAAATAAAAATACAATGAAGTTTAATTTTGGTTTGACTATAAAAAAGTTGTTTTCAAATACTTATAGTACTGAGAATAGGAATCCAAATTCCGATACTTATTGGAACTTATCTTCCCTATCTCAAGCATATGTATTTTACAAATTATCACAAACCCAATTACTTAATAAGGATCGCTTGAGACCTGTATTTCAATATAAAGGAAACTCTCCTTTTTTTAAGGAAAAATTAAAAGACTCTTGTATGATAATGATACACGGAATATTTGATTCCAAATCAAGACATAATAAAATTCATTCGTATGTAATGAACGAATGGAAAAACTGGTTAAAAGGTCATTATCAATACGATCCATCTCAAAAAAAATGGTCTCGATTAGTAACTAAAGAATGGCGAAATAGAATCAATCAACGCTGTATGATTCAAAACCAAAACAAGGAATCAATCCAATTGGATTTATATAAAAAATACCAATTCATTCATTCCATGAAAAAAAATAACTATGCAGCGGATTCTTTTATGAGTCAAAAAGAAAAATGGAAAAAAAATCACAGATATGATCTTTTATCATCTAAATACATAAGTCCTCCTAATTCATATATTTCTGGATCAACATTAGAATTTGAAATAAACGGGGATCGAGAAATTCCATATCATTTCAATACATCGAAACCCGAATCATTTTATGTATTAGTAAGTATACCTAGTAATAATTATCTAGAAAAAGGATATATTATTGATAGGAATATAAATTTGGATAGAAAATATTTTGATTGTAGAATTCCTCATTTTTGTTTTAGAAAGAATATTGAGATCTGGACCAATGCACATATTGGCATGACGATTCATAAAAATACTAAGACTGAAATGAAAAATTTAAAAAAAATGAAAAAAAAAGATCTTTTTTCTACTACGGTTCGTCAAGACATCAAACCATGCAATCAAAAAAGAAACTTTTTTGATTGCATGGGAATGCATCAAGAGGGGTTCTCTGATACTGCATCAAATCATAATACTATATCCAATCTCGAATCTTGGTTCTTCCCAGAATTTGTGCAACTTTTTAACATATATAAGATTCAACCTTGGATCATTCCAATCAAATCACTCTTTTTTCATTTTAATAAAAATGAAAAAATAAATATAAATACAAAGAAAAATCCTCATGAATCGTCTAATAAAAAAGATCTTGAATTAGTAAATTACAAGCAGGAAGAACAAGAACAACAGGATCAAGGAAATCTTATATCGAATCTACGAAAACAAAAGAATAAAAAAGCTGTTGAAGAAGATTACGCAAGATTAGACATAGAAATTAAAAAGGGTAGAAAAAAAAAAAAATCTCAATATAAGAGAAAAAAACAAACGGAACTAGATTCCTTTTTGAAAAAATATTTCCTTTTTCAATTAAGATGGGCTGATCCCTTGAATCAAAGAATAATGAACAATATTAGGGTATATTGTCTCCTACTTAGACTGATAAACCCAAAGGAAATTGCCATATCCTCGATTCAAAGAGGTGAAATAAATCTAGACGAAATGCTAATTCAAAAGGAGCTAGTTCTTACAGAATTGATAAGAAAGGGAATATTTATTATTGAACCAATTCGTCTATCTATAAGAAGGGACGGAAAATCTATTGTATATCAAACTATGGATATTTCATTGGTTGAGAAGAAGAAGCACCAAACAAATAGAAAATACGCAAAAAAAAGACATATTGAGAAAGAGGGGTTTGAAAAATCCATTCCACGATACAGCCACTTATTTTTTAGTGAAGACAAAAATCATTATGATTTCCTTATTCCTGAAAATATTCTATCTCCTAGGCATCGGAGAGAATTTAGAATTCTAATTTGTTTCAATTCACGGAATTGGAATGTTTTGGATAGAAATCCAAGATTTTGCAATGAAAAGAAAATAAAAAACTGTGGACAATTTTTGAATCAGAACAAGCATATTAACACCGATGCAAAAAATTTAATGAAATTCAAATTGTTTCTTTGGCCCAATTATCGATTAGAAGATTTAGCTTGTATGAATCGTTATTGGTTTGATACCAATAACAGCAGTCGTTTCAGTATGTCAAGAATACATATGTATTCACAATTCAGAATGAATTCAATTCAAATGCAAAATTAAAAAATTTTTATTTTTATATATTTTTTTTTATTTTCTAGTGGATTTCCTACATATCGTGTGACATATTCTGTAGATGAAAGCCGAAATATATAGACTGTATAACATTATAATTTCTAACACATGATGCTGATTTCATAGTGTATCCATTTTCACTAGGAGTAGCAGAATCTTTTTAGTTTAAGTAAAACTAAATCGTTCTATTTCGTGAATGCATATATTTATCAGACCCTTTTTATCCAATATCCAAACCAAATCCAATTTTCAATTGGATAAAATATACAAAACAAATAAACATAAATACATAAACAAAAAACAAATTAGTATATGAATAAATGAAATCCAATTTCGATTTATACTAGATGAAAATAACTGTCATAATAAATCTTATTATTTTTCCTGATCGGTAAAATTCACAGAAAATAAAAATTTTAATTTATTTTATGGTCAAAAATTCATTTATCTCAGTTATTCCACAAGAAGAAAAAGACGAAAATAGTGGGTCTGTTGAATTTCAAGTATTCCATTTCACCAGTAAGATACGGAGACTTACTTCACATTTAGAATTGCACAAAAGAGATTTTTTATCACAAAGGGGTCTGCGAATAATTCTGGGAAAACGTCAACGATTATTGACTTATTTGTCAAAGAAAAATAAAGTGCGTTATAAGAGATTAATGGATCAGTTAGATATTCGGGAACCAAAAACTCGTTAATTTAAATTCAATTTATTATTTGAGTTTCTTATTATTTATTATTAGCCTTGTTATTTTTTTTTTTTTTTTTTTTTTTTTTTTATTAATTATTTATATTATATTTAATTATTTTAATTATTTTATAATAATTATAATAATTGATAATAATTATTTAATATTTCATAATATAATAGTTTTATTTTATATTTAGATTATAGTTATTTTTTATATTATTTTTATATTATAGTTATAATATTAGAATATTCTTATTTTAATTTTATTTTTTTTTTTGATAGAATTTACATTTTATATATGACTATATGAATATGAATAGGATTATTTAGAATTACTAGAATTATACTAAATTCAATTTAAATTAGGAGAAATTAGGATATATATATATATGAAAAATGAAAATATAATGAAAATATAATATATTTAATATTAAGAAAATAAACATGATTCGTATGTACAACTCATATTTCATGGTTATTCAAACGTAAATCAAAGGATCTTGGCCCTTTCTCATAAACAGATTTTCAAATCTATTGATTCTATAAATTTTTAAAAATCATTGATTCGTCTGGTATCTACAATAGAAAATATATGATTTCCATCATTTTCTAATTAAAATTTTATCAGATCGAAAATCTTTTGTGTTCAAAACTTAAATTTATAGACCCAATGTCGCATTCAGTAAAAATTTATGATACATGTATAGGGTGTACCCAATGTGTACGAGCTTGTCCCACGGATGTATTAGAAATGATACCTTGGGACGGATGTAAAGCTAAGCAAATTGCTTCCGCGCCAAGAACCGAGGATTGTGTAGGTTGTAAGAGATGTGAATCCGCTTGCCCAACGGATTTTTTGAGTGTCCGTGTTTATTTATGGCATGAAACAACTCGCAGCATGGGTCTTTCTTATTGATATGTAACAAAAAACTCCCCTTGAATCATTTGATTCCTCTTTACCGAGAAAACTCCGTACTCGAGAAAAGAAAATATATTATTCTTCTCCCGAGCACGGAGTTTTCTGGTCAAAATTGATCTTGTCTTTATCACGAGTTATTTTCCTTGGTTAACAATACTTCTGGTTTTGCCGATATTTGCGGGTTCTTCAATTGTCCTTTTCCTTCATAAAGGAAATAAGGCGTATAGGAGGGATACTATATGTATATGTATCCTGGAGCTCCCTCTAATGACCTATGTATTTTGTTCCAATTGGACGATCCATTAAACCAATTGAAGGAAGATTCTAAATGGATAAATATTTTTTTATTTTCACTGGAGACTGGGAATCGATGGACTTTCCATAGGACCCATTTTACTGACAGGATTTCTCACTTGAACCAACAAACATTAGATTTCGAAAAATTAGCTAATCAATCATATCCCGCAGCATTGGAAATAATATTCCATTTTGGTTTTCTTATAGCTTATGCTGTCAAATCGCCGATGATACCCCTACATACATGATTACCAGATACCCACGGGGAAGCGCATTACAGTACATGTATGCTTCTAGCTGGAATCTTATTAAAGATGGGAACATATGGATTGATTCGGATCAATATGGAATTGTTAGCTCACGCTCATTCGAAATTCTCTCTCTGGTTGATCATAGTAGGAATAATACAAATCTTTTATGCAGCTTCAACATCTCTTGGTCAACGCAATTTTTAAAAGCATATTGCCTATTCTTACGTATCTCATATGGGTTTCATAATTATAGGAATTGGTTCTATAACTGGCATGGGACTCAATGGAGCCATTTTACAAATACTCTCTCATGGATTGATCGGTGCTGCACTTTTTTCTTAGCAGAAACGAGTTGGGATAGAATACGTTTTGTTTATCTCGACGAGATGGTGGGGAATATCTATCCCAATGGAAAAAATATTTCTATTTACCATGTTTAGTAGTTTCTCGATGGCTTCTCTTGTATTACCAGGAATGAGTGGTTTTGTTGCAGAATTCTTAGTCTTTTTTGGAATAATTACTAACCAAAAATATCTTTTCATGCCAAAAATGTTAATTACTTTTGTAATAGCAATTGGAATGATATTAACTCCTATTTTTTTATTGTCTATGTTACGTCATATTTTCTATGAATACAAGCTATTCAATATACCAAACTAGAAATTTTCATATTCTGGACCGCGAAAACTATTTCTTTCGATCTGTATCTTTCTACCTGTAATAGGAATTGAGATTTATCCTGATTTCGTTCTTCCGTTATCGGTTGACAAGGTACAAGTTATATTAGCTAATAATTTTTATTATTTTTATAGAAAATAGATACTAATTCTTTTTATAGCTTAGAAAATTCTAATTAATTAGAAGGAAAGTCTTATAATTCTTTGACTTTCATCTTTTCACGATTCTTCATTGTACAATGAAAAAAATGAAGAGTGAATTAGAATTGTAATGAAATACATCTAGAGTTTTTGAGAACCATTTGAATAATTCCTCCATTCAAACGGTTTTCAAAAACTCGCACAAATACTCATTGTCTATCAGACGATGTTTTTATGTGTTCTTCATGTAGTTTATTTTATTCAATTAGATATAAATGGGAATGAACCATAACTATGGAACCCGATTCCTAATAGATTGATCCCAAAATAGCATATCCAAATTAGGAGAAATCCTATAGAAGCCACAAATGCCGAATTTGTGCCTTGGTCTTGCAATTTTTTATTTGTTCTAATATGTAAATAGATTGCAAATATGGTCCAAGTAATAAATGCCCAAGTTTCCTTAGGATCCCAATTCCAATAAGAACCCCATGCTTCATTAGCCCATACTGCTCCAGAAAGAATGCCTATGGTTAAAAAGGTAAACCCTAAACTAATGACACGATAACTCCAATAATCCAAACGCTGAATTAATTGATATTTGTAAAAATTTCGAAATGAGAGAAAAGAAGTCTTTTTAAATACACTTTCTTTTTCGTTCAAATATTCTATCGTACCAACAAAGAAAAATGACTTCCTTAAGCTTATAAAATTCTTGTTAAAAAAAAAATCGATATTTTTTCTGTCTAATAATTTAGACACCCAACATCTTAGTATCTTAGTATAATTAAATATTAACATTTTTCGTTGTCTTATCCTAATTGTGCTTCTATATTTCGAAAAGTACAATTAATAGGAAAGAAAAAACCTTCTCACGAATTCAATATCAATAATATAAAGATTCAATAATCAATAAAAATATTATAATATTATACAAAATATTCTTAATATTCTTATAATATTCTTATATTATATATATAATTTATAATATAATTTATATAATTATAATTAAATATATTAAATATAATTATAATTATAAAATGAAATATAAAATATAATTATAAATATAATTAATTAAATAAAATATATAATTAAATAAATATATAAAATATATAATATGATTATGATATGATTATGATATATAATAATATATGTAATATATGTAATAATATTATAATATAATAATATTATATATTATAATATTATATATTATAATATAATATATATATATATAATATAGATATAGAAGATATAGAATATTATAGATATAGAATATAATAATAAATAATAATTTCTAATTAGAAATAATTAGAAAACAATAATAAAATAAAAAAAGCTAGGTTTCTGTTATAGTTATAGTTTATAATACATAAATGGAAAAGTTTATTATGAAAACTGAACTTACGAAAATACTAACTGAATATTCTTGATATTGAACTTGAACATTTCCATATGAATGGAAATGCATTTTGCTTCATTGTTTCCTAAACTCTATTGAATATAGACAATTCAACATGAATTTACTATTATTTTTTCAGGTAAGCCGCCATGGTGAAATTGGTAGACACGCTGCTCTTAGGAAGCAGTGCTAGAGCATCTCGGTTCGAGTCCGAGTGGCGGCATAAAATTATATTAAAATTATATAATTATAATTATATATTAATTATAATTATAATTATTTTTAATAATTCTATTTTCCCTTAACATTAGATTGTATTTATGTAAGATTATAAAATTTATAGATATTTTATATATTTCCATTTAGATTTATGTTTTATAGATTTAGGATTTATTAATTTATTATAGTTCAATTATGGATCTCTTTAGATTTTATATTTATTTTTTATTGAATATTAAAGAATATTGATATTGAATTTTAATTCGTTTTTTATTTATTTCTTTTTCAAAGTTATGCTCTTATATTATTGATATTGATGGAATCACTATAGGTAATGACTAATAAAGAGTAATCCATTTTGAACAATATATGTCTTTCACATACAACGATAAAAATGAGTCACCTATCTTTGAATGGCAGTTCCAAAAAAACGTACTTCTATGTCAAAAAAGCATATTCGTAGAAATCCTTGGAAAAAAAAAGGCTCTTTAGCGGCAGTAAAAGCTTTTTCTTTAGCTAAATCTGTTTCTACCGGACAGTCAAAAAGTTTTTTTTTTTTTTTGTAAAAAAAAAAAACTTTTTTAAAAATCTTAATTGATATGTCTCAAAGAACTTCAAATTTGCTATTTTTGACTTGGAAGACAAATAATTGACATTTACTAAATGTATTATTAATGTATATTGTATTTATTTTTTATTTTAATCTCTAATTTAAATTATTTATTATTTAATATATTATTTAATAGGGACCCTTTTTTATGTTTATTATATTTGTGACCTTAGAACATATATTAACTCATATTTCCTTTTCGATCATCTCAATTGTGATTATGATTCATTTGATGAACTTATTAGTCTATGAAATAGAAGGATTGCGTAATTCGTCAGAAAAGGGGATGATAGCTACTTTTTTCTCTATAACAGGGTTTTTAGTTATTCGTTGGATTTCTTCAGGACATTTTCCCTTAAGTAATTTATATGAATCATTAATCTTCCTTTCGTGGAGTTTCTCCATTATTCATATGATTCCGTATCTTGGGAATCATAAAAATTATTTAAGCACAATAACTGCACCAAGTGCCATTTTTACCCAAGGTTTTGCCACGTCAGGTCTTTCAATTGAAATGCATCAATCCGCAATATTAGTACCTGCTCTACAATCTCACTGGTTAATGATGCATGTCAGTATGATGCTATTGAGCTATGCAGTTCTTTTATGCGGATCATTATTATCAGTTGCTCTTATAGTGATTACATTTCGAAAAAATATCGATTTTTTTTTTAACAAGAATTTTATAAGCTTAAGGAAGTCATTTTTCTTTGTTGGTACGATAGAATATTTGAACGAAAAAGAAAGTGTATTTAAAAAGACTTCTTTTCTCTCATTTCGAAATTTTTACAAATATCAATTAATTCAGCGTTTGGATTATTGGAGTTATCGTGTCATTAGTTTAGGGTTTACCTTTTTAACCATAGGCATTCTTTCTGGAGCAGTATGGGCTAATGAAGCATGGGGTTCTTATTGGAATTGGGATCCTAAGGAAACTTGGGCATTTATTACTTGGACCATATTTGCAATCTATTTACATATTAGAACAAATAAAAAATTGCAAGACCAAGGCACAAATTCGGCATTTGTGGCTTCTATAGGATTTCTCCTAATTTGGATATGCTATTTTGGGATCAATCTATTAGGAATCGGGTTCCATAGTTATGGTTCATTCCCATTTATATCTAATTGAATAAAATAAACTACATGAAGAACACATAAAAACATCGTCTGATAGACAATGAGTATTTGTGCGAGTTTTTGAAAACCGTTTGAATGGAGGAATTATTCAAATGGTTCTCAAAAACTCTAGATGTATTTCATTACAATTCTAATTCACTCTTCATTTTTTTCATTGTACAATGAAGAATCGTGAAAAGATGAAAGTCAAAGAATTATAAGACTTTCCTTCTAATTAATTAGAATTTTCTAAGCTATAAAAAGAATTAGTATCTATTTTCTATAAAAATAATAAAAATTATTAGCTAATATAACTTGTACCTTGTCAACCGATAACGGAAGAACGAAATCAGGATAAATCTCAATTCCTATTACAGGTAGAAAGATACAGATCGAAAGAAATAGTTTTCGCGGTCCAGAATATGAAAATTTCTAGTTTGGTATATTGAATAGCTTGTATTCATAGAAAATATGACGTAACATAGACAATAAAAAAATAGGAGTTAATATCATTCCAATTGCTATTACAAAAGTAATTAACATTTTTGGCATGAAAAGATATTTTTGGTTAGTAATTATTCCAAAAAAGACTAAGAATTCTGCAACAAAACCACTCATTCCTGGTAATACAAGAGAAGCCATCGAGAAACTACTAAACATGGTAAATAGAAATATTTTTTCCATTGGGATAGATATTCCCCACCATCTCGTCGAGATAAACAAAACGTATTCTATCCCAACTCGTTTCTGCTAAGAAAAAAGTGCAGCACCGATCAATCCATGAGAGAGTATTTGTAAAATGGCTCCATTGAGTCCCATGCCAGTTATAGAACCAATTCCTATAATTATGAAACCCATATGAGATACGTAAGAATAGGCAATATGCTTTTAAAAATTGCGTTGACCAAGAGATGTTGAAGCTGCATAAAAGATTTGTATTATTCCTACTATGATCAACCAGAGAGAGAATTTCGAATGAGCGTGAGCTAACAATTCCATATTGATCCGAATCAATCCATATGTTCCCATCTTTAATAAGATTCCAGCTAGAAGCATACATGTACTGTAATGCGCTTCCCCGTGGGTATCTGGTAATCATGTATGTAGGGGTATCATCGGCGATTTGACAGCATAAGCTATAAGAAAACCAAAATGGAATATTATTTCCAATGCTGCGGGATATGATTGATTAGCTAATTTTTCGAAATCTAATGTTTGTTGGTTCAAGTGAGAAATCCTGTCAGTAAAATGGGTCCTATGGAAAGTCCATCGATTCCCAGTCTCCAGTGAAAATAAAAAAATATTTATCCATTTAGAATCTTCCTTCAATTGGTTTAATGGATCGTCCAATTGGAACAAAATACATAGGTCATTAGAGGGAGCTCCAGGATACATATACATATAGTATCCCTCCTATACGCCTTATTTCCTTTATGAAGGAAAAGGACAATTGAAGAACCCGCAAATATCGGCAAAACCAGAAGTATTGTTAACCAAGGAAAATAACTCGTGATAAAGACAAGATCAATTTTGACCAGAAAACTCCGTGCTCGGGAGAAGAATAATATATTTTCTTTTCTCGAGTACGGAGTTTTCTCGGTAAAGAGGAATCAAATGATTCAAGGGGAGTTTTTTGTTACATATCAATAAGAAAGACCCATGCTGCGAGTTGTTTCATGCCATAAATAAACACGGACACTCAAAAAATCCGTTGGGCAAGCGGATTCACATCTCTTACAACCTACACAATCCTCGGTTCTTGGCGCGGAAGCAATTTGCTTAGCTTTACATCCGTCCCAAGGTATCATTTCTAATACATCCGTGGGACAAGCTCGTACACATTGGGTACACCCTATACATGTATCATAAATTTTTACTGAATGCGACATTGGGTCTATAAATTTAAGTTTTGAACACAAAAGATTTTCGATCTGATAAAATTTTAATTAGAAAATGATGGAAATCATATATTTTCTATTGTAGATACCAGACGAATCAATGATTTTTAAAAATTTATAGAATCAATAGATTTGAAAATCTGTTTATGAGAAAGGGCCAAGATCCTTTGATTTACGTTTGAATAACCATGAAATATGAGTTGTACATACGAATCATGTTTATTTTCTTAATATTAAATATATTATATTTTCATTATATTTTCATTTTTCATATATATATATATCCTAATTTCTCCTAATTTAAATTGAATTTAGTATAATTCTAGTAATTCTAAATAATCCTATTCATATTCATATAGTCATATATAAAATGTAAATTCTATCAAAAAAAAAAATAAAATTAAAATAAGAATATTCTAATATTATAACTATAATATAAAAATAATATAAAAAATAACTATAATCTAAATATAAAATAAAACTATTATATTATGAAATATTAAATAATTATTATCAATTATTATAATTATTATAAAATAATTAAAATAATTAAATATAATATAAATAATTAATAAAAAAAAAAAAAAAAAAAAAAAAAAAATAACAAGGCTAATAATAAATAATAAGAAACTCAAATAATAAATTGAATTTAAATTAACGAGTTTTTGGTTCCCGAATATCTAACTGATCCATTAATCTCTTATAACGCACTTTATTTTTCTTTGACAAATAAGTCAATAATCGTTGACGTTTTCCCAGAATTATTCGCAGACCCCTTTGTGATAAAAAATCTCTTTTGTGCAATTCTAAATGTGAAGTAAGTCTCCGTATCTTACTGGTGAAATGGAATACTTGAAATTCAACAGACCCACTATTTTCGTCTTTTTCTTCTTGTGGAATAACTGAGATAAATGAATTTTTGACCATAAAATAAATTAAAATTTTTATTTTCTGTGAATTTTACCGATCAGGAAAAATAATAAGATTTATTATGACAGTTATTTTCATCTAGTATAAATCGAAATTGGATTTCATTTATTCATATACTAATTTGTTTTTTGTTTATGTATTTATGTTTATTTGTTTTGTATATTTTATCCAATTGAAAATTGGATTTGGTTTGGATATTGGATAAAAAGGGTCTGATAAATATATGCATTCACGAAATAGAACGATTTAGTTTTACTTAAACTAAAAAGATTCTGCTACTCCTAGTGAAAATGGATACACTATGAAATCAGCATCATGTGTTAGAAATTATAATGTTATACAGTCTATATATTTCGGCTTTCATCTACAGAATATGTCACACGATATGTAGGAAATCCACTAGAAAATAAAAAAAAATATATAAAAATAAAAATTTTTTAATTTTGCATTTGAATTGAATTCATTCTGAATTGTGAATACATATGTATTCTTGACATACTGAAACGACTGCTGTTATTGGTATCAAACCAATAACGATTCATACAAGCTAAATCTTCTAATCGATAATTGGGCCAAAGAAACAATTTGAATTTCATTAAATTTTTTGCATCGGTGTTAATATGCTTGTTCTGATTCAAAAATTGTCCACAGTTTTTTATTTTCTTTTCATTGCAAAATCTTGGATTTCTATCCAAAACATTCCAATTCCGTGAATTGAAACAAATTAGAATTCTAAATTCTCTCCGATGCCTAGGAGATAGAATATTTTCAGGAATAAGGAAATCATAATGATTTTTGTCTTCACTAAAAAATAAGTGGCTGTATCGTGGAATGGATTTTTCAAACCCCTCTTTCTCAATATGTCTTTTTTTTGCGTATTTTCTATTTGTTTGGTGCTTCTTCTTCTCAACCAATGAAATATCCATAGTTTGATATACAATAGATTTTCCGTCCCTTCTTATAGATAGACGAATTGGTTCAATAATAAATATTCCCTTTCTTATCAATTCTGTAAGAACTAGCTCCTTTTGAATTAGCATTTCGTCTAGATTTATTTCACCTCTTTGAATCGAGGATATGGCAATTTCCTTTGGGTTTATCAGTCTAAGTAGGAGACAATATACCCTAATATTGTTCATTATTCTTTGATTCAAGGGATCAGCCCATCTTAATTGAAAAAGGAAATATTTTTTCAAAAAGGAATCTAGTTCCGTTTGTTTTTTTCTCTTATATTGAGATTTTTTTTTTTTTCTACCCTTTTTAATTTCTATGTCTAATCTTGCGTAATCTTCTTCAACAGCTTTTTTATTCTTTTGTTTTCGTAGATTCGATATAAGATTTCCTTGATCCTGTTGTTCTTGTTCTTCCTGCTTGTAATTTACTAATTCAAGATCTTTTTTATTAGACGATTCATGAGGATTTTTCTTTGTATTTATATTTATTTTTTCATTTTTATTAAAATGAAAAAAGAGTGATTTGATTGGAATGATCCAAGGTTGAATCTTATATATGTTAAAAAGTTGCACAAATTCTGGGAAGAACCAAGATTCGAGATTGGATATAGTATTATGATTTGATGCAGTATCAGAGAACCCCTCTTGATGCATTCCCATGCAATCAAAAAAGTTTCTTTTTTGATTGCATGGTTTGATGTCTTGACGAACCGTAGTAGAAAAAAGATCTTTTTTTTTCATTTTTTTTAAATTTTTCATTTCAGTCTTAGTATTTTTATGAATCGTCATGCCAATATGTGCATTGGTCCAGATCTCAATATTCTTTCTAAAACAAAAATGAGGAATTCTACAATCAAAATATTTTCTATCCAAATTTATATTCCTATCAATAATATATCCTTTTTCTAGATAATTATTACTAGGTATACTTACTAATACATAAAATGATTCGGGTTTCGATGTATTGAAATGATATGGAATTTCTCGATCCCCGTTTATTTCAAATTCTAATGTTGATCCAGAAATATATGAATTAGGAGGACTTATGTATTTAGATGATAAAAGATCATATCTGTGATTTTTTTTCCATTTTTCTTTTTGACTCATAAAAGAATCCGCTGCATAGTTATTTTTTTTCATGGAATGAATGAATTGGTATTTTTTATATAAATCCAATTGGATTGATTCCTTGTTTTGGTTTTGAATCATACAGCGTTGATTGATTCTATTTCGCCATTCTTTAGTTACTAATCGAGACCATTTTTTTTGAGATGGATCGTATTGATAATGACCTTTTAACCAGTTTTTCCATTCGTTCATTACATACGAATGAATTTTATTATGTCTTGATTTGGAATCAAATATTCCGTGTATCATTATCATACAAGAGTCTTTTAATTTTTCCTTAAAAAAAGGAGAGTTTCCTTTATATTGAAATACAGGTCTCAAGCGATCCTTATTAAGTAATTGGGTTTGTGATAATTTGTAAAATACATATGCTTGAGATAGGGAAGATAAGTTCCAATAAGTATCGGAATTTGGATTCCTATTCTCAGTACTATAAGTATTTGAAAACAACTTTTTTATAGTCAAACCAAAATTAAACTTCATTGTATTTTTATTTGTTTCATCAATTCCTTCTTGTTCTTTATTTCTTTTATTGTTGTAAATGGATTTATTAAAGATATTTTTTTTTGATTTAAAGAAAAGTTGTGCATTGATCTTAGGAATGCTAATGGTACATAGTAAAATATCTATGTATATTTTTTCAATGAATGATTTTATAAAGTAGTGCGATTTACGCATTAATCGGATATTTTTCCTTTTTAAGATTTTCAAAGATTCCGGCCTTTTATTATCATAAATTAGAACTATATCTTTTTTTTTTTCTTTTTCGTTTCGTTCTATTTGATTCCTGATTTTTATTGTCTTATCAGAAAGATCTTTCATTCTTCTTTCTATTAGTGAATAATTTAACCAATTTTTTGGTCGAATTCGAACAGATGATTCGCGAAGAATCTTTTTATTTTTTTGTAAATCTTTTTCGTTTTCCTTCATTTCATATACTTTTTCTTTCCTCAACTCAAATGAAAAAATTGGATTGATTTTTTCCAATTTTTTCATTATGAGTTTGATAACTATAAATATTTTAGTGACCCATTTTGTTTTTTCTTTTCTAACTTTTCTAAATATAAAGGATTTTATTCTTTCCTTCAAAAAGTTTATAACTTGTAAAATCTTATTTTTTACCCTTCTATTTCTTTTTTTGAGTTCTTTATAAATAGGTTCAAAAAAAGAAGGTCGTTTTCGGGGAGAACCAAAGGGAAGTTCTGCTTCCATTCCCCAGACTGTTAAAAAACAAAAATTTTTGTTTTTATATTTTGAATCTCCTCGATCTCTATGATGAGATCGTACCTTAGCTTTTCGCCAAGGTTTTAGACAGAAAGGATATAGAATCTTTATCTGAATGCCGTCTGTTAACCAATCTTGGGGAAATTCTGTTTCTGATAATTGAACACCATTATAGGTGCATTTAATATGCATTTCTCTATTCCATTCCTTCAAATCCTCGTACCACTCGGGGAATTGAAATAATAATATACGTAAAATATTTTTAGCTATTATAAATGAAGGCAATATAATGTATTTTCTAAAAAAAGATTGGATTACTAACATTAAACCTCTTATTGCTTGAATAAATACAAAGGTATCCCAAGCTTCTGATATTTCTATACGTTCTTTTTTATCCTTTTCTTCTTTTGTCTCTTCATTTTCAAAATGGGAATCTAAAATTTTAAATTCAGATTCTCGTTCTCTACCCATCCAATTCCTCAAAATAAGATTCTTCATTTCATTAATATGAAAAGAATAAAAAAAAGATGTTTTGTCTATACGGTCCAAAAAAAGTGGGGAATGCGCATTTACTTGAAAGAGGTCCCAAATAACTGTTTTACGTCTTTGAGCGCGCATGGATCCTTTGATTAGATTGCGACGAAAACACGATTGTTGGGAGTAACGTATCAGAGCTACCTCTTCCTCTTCCTCTTCCTCTTCCGTTTTATTATCATTTTGCTCATTGTTACTAGCATTCTTAGTACTAGAAATAGAATTGGTATTTTGATCATTATCGTTATAAATTACAACACGTTTGGCTCTTCTTGAATGAATCTCATGCTCTTCTTCTTCTAATTCTTCTTCATTTTCTTTTTCCTCTTCTTCCAACAAATCCTCGGTTAATTTGTATGACCATCTAGACACCTTTTTACTGACTTCTTCTATTTTAATTCCAATATCTTTCTTTTTCTTTGTTTTTTGATCTTTTGTAATTACATCGAATACAAATTGCAAAGATTTTGCTTGACTTTCTGAATCAATTATTTTTGCTTCTGTCAATAAAGGACATTTTTCAAAATTCAAAATGTGTCCGCACTCAGAAGATAATTCATCAATTGAGATGAAGGACTTTTCCGTTTTTTTTAAAAATGATTGACGGTAAATTCCTAAGGAATCATTAAGAAGTAGATCATGAATCTTATTTATCCAAAAAATTTCTACTAAATCTTCTGTATTTGTATAAGTAATTAAATGATTCATGATTGCATGTGAATAGAGTTTTTTTCGTGTTCCTCGACAAGGTCCGTTGAAAAAAGGATCATATGCTTTTGGCAAGCATTTTTTTTTATTCTCATCATCGCATAATATGGTTCTTTTTTCAAGCCTATCCAGACTAGGAGATCCCTCATTTTTTTCTATAATTTTTATTCGATTTATCAATTCATTATTCAAATTTAACTTTTTTTTTTCATTGGTATAAATCCAAGAATTAGAAAGATTTTCGTCATATATTTTTTCTCTTATGTACAAAGAAATTCTTCGTTCTAGCATTTCTGAAAATGTCGATAAACTAGGAGGATACATAAAGGATATTTTTTGTTTCCCATCACTTGTACATGTATAAAAAAAAAATTGTGACATTTCATTGCGTAAAGCATTTTCTAATTGATCATTTTCTATATATCGTAATGGACGATTCCATCGTTTATAATCGAAAAAAAAAGTGACAAAAGTTTTTTCAACCCAAAACCAATAATAACTTTTATTTTTCTTTTCTTTCAGTCTTCCCAATTCCAAATTCTCTTGATGGGTATCCAGATCATAATCTTCATGAACTGGGCTATCTTGATAGCGTGCCTCTTGAAAGTGAAATTCATCCTTTGTTTTTTCCTTTCCATTCACT